TCACCCACTTTGATTTCACGTTTCTGTGAAATATATACACGAATCATTTCTGGGTTATAATTGGAACCCCCCTTTTTTTGGATCCATCTCACATCAATAACTCGACCCCTTCCGCCTATAGGTAATTTTAGAGAAGTTTCCTTTGCAGTGGATACCTGAATGCCAAGAATGGCTCGTAATAATCTATCCTCTGGGGCATACGACGATTCGTTCGCTGTCTGAGGCGTTAATTTACCTACTAAAATATCACCTGTTTCCACCCAAGATCCTAGCATCACGATTCCATTTCTGTCTAAATTGCGGAGTAAATGAGCCTCTAAATGTGGTATTTCGTTAGTAATTCTTTCAGGTCCCTGACTTGGCATATGAGTTTGAATTTCATATTTTCGGATGTGAAAAGAAGTATAAATATCACTATATACCAAACGCTCACTAATGAGTACCGCATCTTCAAAATTGTAGCCTTCCCATGGCATATAAGCTACTAATACATTTTTTCCCAAAGCGAGTTCTCCACCAACGGTAGCCGCACCGTCCGCTAAAATTTGTCCCTTTTTAATGTATTTACCCCGCTGAACCCGAGGTTTTTGGTGCATACAAGTATTTTTGTTGGAACGTTGATACATAACTAATGGAATATTTATAGTTATAGTGTTTCCATTACCCGAGAAAACAATTTGGTGAGTATCAGTAGAAATAACCTTTCCCTCGTGTTCGGCTATAATTGAAACCCCCGAATCTAGAGCCGCTTGACGTTCCAGTCCGGTTCCAACAATGCACTTCTCGGACCGAGAAAGCGGAACTGCTTGACGCTGCATATTAGAACTCATTAAAGCCCTATTCGCATCATTATGCTCGATAAAAGGAATGAGGGAGGCTCCAATAGAAAAATATTGGAAGGGAAAAATGCTTCGAAGATGAACCTGCTCCCATGCAATTGTCAGGAATTCTTGACGGTATCGAGCCGGAACAACCTGTTCTTCCTGAATACCCCGATTCAAGGCCAAAGAATTTCCTGCCGCTACCATATAATATTCATCTCTACTTGGTGATAAAAAAACCATCTGTGCCTCTTTTTCTTTTGATCTTTCAGATATTTCATAAAATGGACTCTCTATGGATCCCCAATGACCAATCCTCACATGAATAGCTAAGGATCCGATAAGTCCAACATTGATTCCTTCAGAGGTGTCGATTGGGCAAATACGTCCATAGTGACTAGGATGGATATCTCGTATCCGAAAACTAGCAGTTCGCCCTGTCAACCCTCCAGGACCTAAATAACTCAATTTTCGCCCATGAACAATTTGTGTCAATGGATTAGTTCGATCCAAAACTTGAGATAAAGGGTGTAGGCCAAAAAATGATTCATAAGTGGTTGTTAATGCAGTTGAAGTTACCAAATTTTGAGGAGTTGGTATCAATTTCTGCCTGATTGCTCCAGATATAGTTCCTCGAACCGCATTTTCTAAACGAACAAGAGCCAATCCGAATTGATCCTGCAACAGATCTGCTACAGAACGAATACGTTTATTTTTCAAGTGATTCATATCGTCAAGCGTACCCATTCCAAATTTCATTCCGATCAAATGATCCGCAGCAGCCAATACATCTCGCGGTAACAAAAATGTATTGTTCTGAGGTATATCAAGATTCAATCTACGGTTGATATTTCGCCGACCAATTCTTCCCAATTCACATCTTTGTTGAAAAAATTTCTTTTGTAATTCCTTACACAAAGACTCAGAAAATACCGGATCCCCACCTACACAAGCAAATTGTTGATAAAACTCCAGAATGGCATTTTCCTTTGACCCGATCTTTTTTTTTTCCTTATCATTCGGGAAAGACAAGAAAATTTCAGGATAACAAACATTATCTAGAATTTCTTTTAGATTCAAACCCATAGCTGATGATAGAACTAGAATAGATATTTTTTGTTTCCTACTCACACGGGCCCATATCCTTGCTTTTCTATCAATTTCTAATTCTGATCTTCCTCCCCAATCCGATATTATGGTGCTGGTATAGACAGAAATTCCGTTATGGTCCAATTCTGAACGGTAGTAAATGCCGGGACTTTGCAATATTTGATTAATCACAATTCTGTAAATTCCATTTACTATAAAGGTTCCCAGGGAATTCATTAGAGGAATGTTTCCAATAAATACTGTTTGTTCTTTCATATCTCTATCGGTTTTCCAAATTAATCCCGCAAGTACATATAATTCAGAAGAATACGTGAGTGATTCATACACAGCATCTCTTTCTTTTATCAAGGGTTCTGCCAATTGATATGTTTCCACAAATAATTTAAATTCAATTTCTTGATCTGTATCTTCAATTTTTGGAAACTTATAAAATTCTTCCATTAAGCCCTGATTAATAAACCTACAAAATCCCTCAAATTGAATCTGACTAAATCCAGGTATTGTGAACATCCCCTCATTTTCATCCCGGAGCATTTTAATCTTAAGTTTCCTGTTTATCGAAAAATCCCATTATTGGCTCACCTTTTCATCGATCCATATGGATCGATCTAGCAATGATGGAATATATATTCTGTTTACTGAATTACATAAAATTTTAGACAACTCCATATATGTATTTCATATGTATGAACGGAGATGAGAATGAGAGGGTGAATAAAACAAAGAGAATTTTCGGCGCAAATTTCAAATTTGCAAAAGATACAAATGGAAATAAATTGAGAAATTCCTGGAAAAAAATTATGCCACTTAGTAGACTTGACTTATGAAGTCTTGTATGGAATATCAAAATTGACCCAATTTCTACTTATTATTTATGACATTACGATCCGATTGAGTACCAAAAGTGGATTCGGGATTTAATTGACTCTCCAGGAATGAGATAAAGACGGAATAATCAGGAGCAGTATAGAGTTTACTTTTATTTTAACACTTCATACTCAACAAATGATTAGCGGATCTTTTTTTTTATAGCAGAATTCATAGAATATGATTGAAGTGCCTAATATAATAGGAGTAAGTTGTATTTATTAAGTACATGCCAATATAGTTATCTAGCTATCTGTATATTTCATCTTTTATCATAGTTCCACTTGGGGCAACACAGGTCGTGCCATATCCTAACTGCTCTTTTCTATTCAATGAAAAATTAAAGCACGATCATTCTATTCTCTATAGAAATACATAGAGAACTGACTCGGTATCTGTAATTTCTGTTCTGGGGTTTACATTTACATATATTTACATATAGACATAATTGTTGTTATAATTGAAAAGAAAATAAATAAAAAAAAAAAAAGATTGATTATTAAAATTATTGAATAATTATTGAATGAAATTCTTGTTATTGAATATATATCTTGTTATTGAATATATATTTATTTATATATTATATATATTATTTATATATATTATATTTATATATATTATTTATATATATATATAAAATATATATATATAAATATAATTATAATTAATATATATTTTTATATTGTTTTTATATTGTATTGATACTTATATATATTTATATATATATTGATACTGATTATGATTAGTAGTAAATTAGTAATAAATAAATTTGATTTTTTTGTCTTTAAATTTAAATTAAAGAAATACAATTTCAAATTTCAAAATCGTTCATTAATTCAAAGTTAATAGTATAGTATAGTTAATGGTTCAATTTGCCCTGAATTTTTCAGTCACAAATCCATTTCTTTTGACTCTTTTTGTTTTTGAAAAGAAAGGAAAAGTTTCTAAATGGTATAAATATGTATAAAGATACAATCAATTGAAGAAAATGATCTTAATTAGGGCCAATAAAAAAGAGGAATTATTCTTTAGAAAAGGATAAGTACAACGGAATTCAGGATCCAAATTAAATAGGAAGAAAGAAACAAACGGTTCAGTCAGTAATCCCCCAAAAATAAGGAAAAATTTAGGAATAAGTATAATATAATTTAAAATTTCTATCCATTTTTTTGTTTTGGCGACATGGCCAAGTGGTAAGGCGGGGGACTGCAAATCCTTTATCCCCAGTTCAAATCTGGGTGTCGCCTGCTCAACAAAAAACTCGAGATTTCTTATCCTGCTGATCTAAACCCAAATCGACGAACCCAACAGAAACAGAGATAAAGGCCTAAGCCTTGTCAATACTTGATTTTAAGAATGATCCATAGGTCCTAGAAAGGACTCTCTGTTTTTGCTTCTAGGATTCAAAATGGATGATAGGAAAGACTATCAAATCTTCCTAATTTAATTACTTACTCTACACTACTAAGGTAGTTAGTGTCTACTGATTCAGTATAGAATTGGATTGGATAGGCTGATGAGAAATCAATTTAGGAGTTGTGTAAAGGAATGAATAAAGAGACTTTGTCTCCAAACTCACAAGAAATTCTTAGTGCTCAATCAACGAATCAATATTGATTGATTGGCCTTATCTTATAGAGATAGAATAAAGGTAAAAAAATTTTCTTTCAGGAGATTACAAAAAAAAATGTAATATCGCACCAATTCTTTCACAGAAAGAGAAACTGTACGTCTTAGAGAGAATATAGGTATAGAATAGATAGTTATCTACCTTGATAGTATATTTTTATGTATGTTTTTTTTTGTTTATGTTATGAAAAAAAGTCAACAAACAGTGAGTCTTACTATTCCTACATGTTTTATTTTATTAGGATAGGAGCATTCACTTGATATTCCCAAAGCATGTATATCGTATTTGTGCCTAATCTTTACTGATTCTACCAGCCTAGCCAGAAATATCCTAATATAGGAACTTATTACGAATGGATTTGGGGGATTGCTTCATCAATAGCCTTAAGTCATAATTCCATTTTGACTCTACACCATTGATTCCACTATGATTAGTGATCAATAATGGAATAATTCTTTCATTTCACATAAGGATAGGAGACATAATTCACATGGATATAGTAAGTCTCGCTTGGGCTGCTTTAATGGTAGTCTTTACATTTTCCCTTTCACTCGTAGTATGGGGAAGGAGTGGACTTTAGAAGTACTATTAATTGAGTAATCGAATTGTATCAATTGTTTAATTAATTGTTGTTTTATTTTACGAACTGTTTAAAATCAAAATGCCTCTGTTTTCAAATTCTACTGTAATACAGTAAAATATGAATAAGAAAATACACTAATGAATAATAACCATTCGAGCAAACAATGAATGATTACCATAGTTGTATTTCGAAACTCAAATCAACGGAATACATATGATAGGAGGAATACATATGATAGGATTTTTTTCCAACCAAGTTCTTTCTATTCTATTTTGATTTGTTGAACCGGTTCTTACCAGAATTACAGATATTACAATAAAAAACAAGCAACCTTTCTTTTTTCCTTTATTTGTTTCCCCTTCTTTCTTTACTTCTACACTTTTACTGTTCCAAGAGAAAGTTGTTCTGCTATTACAGCGATACATACTTTCTACTGCAAGCTCTTAGTAGTTGTCCAAACAAACAGGTCCTACGCATAAAAAATCTTGCTTGCGTTGAGCGATCTATATATCATAGATTTAACATTTTAGACTTCTAGAAATTTTATTTTATTTAGGCTTTATCGACTCATCTAATTAATGTCATGTTTAAGCATGACAAATCGACGAATCTATTACCCCTTTTCCAGATCCGAAGAAGTTACCATAGAACTTCATGGATCATCTGTTTATAGCTCAATCGATGACTTCTTTTGAATGGTAAAAAAAGATTCCTTGGTTTTGTTTTCTTTTATATAATTATATATCTAAAATATACCCACACTTTTCTTCCTACATTGATTGTTTTGATCTATCTCGGGATCCTTATTTAATTAAAATTATAAGAAACCTAGAAATGAAATTAGGATAGAACAGTTGACCTTCAATTAAATTATTATTTATTTTGGATTGATCAAAATTCATACAAATGGCTGTAGCGACGAAAAGAAAATATAAATAGAATTAGAGTGCTTTTTTACATATTTTATTTATATTTACATAAATAATTGTACAGACGTATTGGAAATTGATCTATGTTATCAAGCCTATATCTGTATAAAAATTTATATTATATATATATATAATAATAGATAGTCAATAGATAGTCTACTATACTAGATAGTGTGGTAGAAAGATATATATATTTCTATTATAAATATAAAGTATAAATATAAAGTTTAGTTCTTTCTACCATACTATCTCAGATACTGTCGATTCCAGTCCGATCATTTCATTTAAGACTTGGAGTTTAAATCCTTTTCTTTTCTTCAATCATTGATAAGAAGTAAAAGTATCAGTCAACTTAATCATTTTGACTGACTGTTTTCACATAGATGATAAGTAAAAAAGCAGTAGGAACAAGAATAAACAGTGCAGTAGCAATAAATGCGAGAATATTTACTTCCATAATCTTATTGTTTTTTTCTTCGCAATAACTCGGGATCTAATCCCATAGAGATGAGAAATTTGACTGCCGTAAATTAAATGGGCTGAATGGCATCCTAATGATACTGAATCGGATCAATGTTATGAATAACAATATCTAATCTATCAAATCGACTCATCGTCGAGAATTAAATAGTATAACATGGGAAGATCTTTTATCCATACCAAGTAAAAATGGGATTTCTGATCCGATAAAGAATCCTACTGAATTTCTCATCCTTTTCCACTCTTTTCTATAAATGGCCCTCTTCCTTATACAACATCTTTCCTTAGACTTATACAATTAATTATCTGATGAAATATCATATGACCGGTATTCTATTGGCTATAGACCCAAGTAGTAGAAGTGCAATAAAAAAAAATGACGCGTTGAACTCTAAGCTAAGCTTTTTTTATGAATCGATACGATAGAAGAAACGGAAATTGCCTGTCTGAGGATAAATAAAAAAAAAAGAAATAAGGATCCCTACATGGAATTAGATTTTGCTCCCTCGGGGCAATAGAGAGAGATAAACTGACAAATTCATTGGATCGTCGGATCCTAGTTCGGGACTGACGGGGCTCGAACCCGCAGCTTCCGCCTTGACAGGGCGGTGCTCTGACCAATTGAACTACAATCCCAGCGGGATGTACAGCATACATATTCTTGTGATATCATAAGAGCATTCTGTTTGCTGTGTTGTAACATAGACACAAATGATATACGGATATCTACATAGAATAGATATGGACTATACTCTATCTAGTAATATAGTAAGAATAACACGGTTTAACTAGTAATCCTGTGATTCTTTTTATTGCTACAAGATTGATTATCAACCTTTCAATGAGAAAAAACAACAAAAAATCAACTCTTTTCTTTATTCTTCCATATATTCTTTTCTTTATTCTTCCATATATATTGGGCATTTCTGGAAAATAAATTGCAAAGGAAAGCGGCGAATTTTTGGGCCGAGCTGGATTTGAACCAGCGTAGACATATTGTCAACGAATTTACAGTCCGTCCCCATTAACCGCTCGGGCATCGACCCAGGAAGAATCAATATCAATTATATAATATAATTTATAATATAATTTATAATTCAATTATATATGATATGGGTTTTTTGATAATTGATAATCCACGATCAACTTACTTTCGCAGTACCCTACCCCCAGGGGAAGTCGAATCCCCGCTGCCTCCTTGAAAGAGAGATGTCCTGAACCGCTAGACGATAGGGGCATACCCGCCCGACCACCACCATACTATGATCATAGTATGATCAGTTTTTCGGAATTGTCAATTGTCAATACAATATAAAATATATATAAGTAATATTAATATAATAACGTAATGGTATGATTAGATCCGAAAGACCTTTCCTATTTTCACGATTCTATATAATAGATAATAGAATTCAAATTTTAAAAAATTTTTTATGGTTCCCCATTAATTATCCCATTAAATTAGTTATATACATTACTAATTATATACATTTAATACATTACATACAATTAATTAATACATTTAATTATATATATATAAATTGAATTATAAATTATATAATAAATATTATAATATATAATATAATTAATATATATAAATATAATATATAATAAAAATGAAATATAATAAAAATTAATAAAAATTAATATAATAAAATATAATAAAATATAAAATGATAAAGATAAAATCAAATAAAAAAAAAAGAAGTATAAACCAGAAAAGTATAGTATTCTTTTAGTTCAAGTAGTGATTGGTCTAACAGAAAAAGGATAGAAGTTTCATTTATTCAATTTGCACTAATTGATTTGTTCAGATAAGACATCATTCAATCAAATTTTGTAAATCTATGTCGTCGTGTTGGTACACGTATCAATCAAGTAAATCTTGTTCTGATGGATCGATAAAATAAAAGCAAATACAATATAGAAAGTGACATCGGTCTTGAAACACTGTATTGGTATTTCTCAAAAAAGGCATTTTACCCTAGACTTTACTTCTGACTTCACTTATTTTCTTAAGTAAATCAAATATCTTGTTCCTGGATGAGTCCTATGCATCCATGTATCTATGTATGTAATATATGTACATATATACATACAGTAGACTCATAATGGAAAATGAATTGCTAATTCATTTTTTTGAAAGCCCTTTTAACTCAGTGGTAGAGTAACGCCATGGTAAGGCGTAAGTCATCGGTTCAAATCCGATAAAGGGCTTTTTTCATGAAACTCCAGTCTTCGTTTTTCAGCCGAGAGGAGAATAGAGAGATCTTGTTGATATTTGTCAAAAGGATAACCGCCATGCCATTATAAACCACCATTCTATTATAATGTAATGAGTATTATCAGTTAGAGTTTACAAAGTTGTTGAACATTTATTCATTATGTTAATTAATCATTACATTTTTTAGGGGAAGTCGACCCTATACTATAGTGGTATATTCTCCTCATGTTTCCTTATTCATATTTTTTGATCCCGGAGCATAACTATTCTAGATATCTAATCTTGATTAGAAATCACCAAACCATTTCTCCAGTATTCCAATCAAACCCATCGTTAAAGTTAAAAAATAAAAAAAAAAGGTAAGTGGACCTGACCCGTTGAATCATGACTATATCGGCTATTCTGATATTCAAATTCTATAGAGATGAAATTATAGAAGTGGACTCTTTTTTATTTTTTTTTTTTCCTTTTAACCATCCAAGAATTTGTCGATATTTCTGGTTTCATCTTCTTGTTACTGGATGCTCCATAGGAAGAAATTGCTATTCCCACAAAGAAAAGTTTATTTCGATAATAAATAAATTTTTCAATCTCTTTCTTTGATTCCAGAATTAAATATTATTGTTTTGTTCCGCCAATGCAATAGGGAACAAATGTGATAAAGGGGCTTTCATTTCTAGTTTACCATTATTTAATATTGAATTTAGTATTTCAAATTTCATTTAATTTATGGAAAAAATAAGAAATTTTTTTCTCTACCGGATAAAGGTAAAGTAAAAAGAAAAATATTCGAAGTTCATTTTTTTGTTCGACCCGCTAAAAAGGGTACTCTGGCATTTGAGTCATAGGACAATTCAGGGTTCAAAAGGTTATTAAGAAAAAATAGTAATAGTAAGGACTAATCAAATCAAACTAATGGATTTACCTGGGTCGGTTTGTAGTCTAATAGAAAAGAATAGAAAAGAAGAATTTGTATCTTCGAAACCCATTGGAAGGGGTATTGGACGAGACAAAGAATCGTCCATAGATAATCGAACTATCATATGCCCTGGAAATTCAATTCTATGAGGTGTTCGGAAATGGTTGAAGTAGTTGAATAGGAGGATCAGGATCACTATGACTATAGCCCTTGGTAGATTTACTAAAGAAGAAAATGATTTATTTGATATTATGGATGACTGGTTACGGAGGGACCGTTTCGTTTTTGTGGGTTGGTCTGGCCTATTGCTCTTTCCTTGTGCCTATTTTGCTTTAGGGGGTTGGTTCACCGGTACAACTTTTGTAACTTCATGGTATACCCATGGATTGGCCAGTTCTTATTTAGAAGGCTGCAATTTCTTAACTGCTGCAGTTTCT